GTAAACCTAATTGGTTACTTCCAATTACGTAAATCAATAGTTCAAACCGCACTCAAAGGTAGGGCATTTCCCATTGATATAGGAACTTTTGTACCAGAAACAATAGTATCTCCAATTATAGCCCCTCTGGGATGTAAAATATATCTCTTCTCACCATCCCCATAGTGTATGAGACAAATGTATGCATTTCGATTAGGGTCGTATTCTATGGTTACGATTCTACCAGATATGTCTTTTTGATTCCGTCGAAAATCGATTTTACGGTATAGGCGCTTATGACCTCCCCCTCTATGCCTTGCGGTAATGATTCCTCTGGCATTACGACCTTTACCACAACGGTGCCGTCCATGGATCAATTTATTTCGTGGATTGGATTTCACTTGCCTGTCTACGGTTCCCTTGCGTGTGCTCGGGATAGGTGTTTTGTATAAATGTTTCATCGTATTATTAAGTATTCTCCTTTAGTTCGTTTCTCTATCTAGAAGTGGAATAGAATAACCCGGTTGAAGGGTAATGATCATACGTCTGTAATGCATTGTATGTCCCAGAATAGGTCCCATTCTTCTACCCTTTCCGGGTAGTCGATGGCTATTCACAGCTACTACCTTAACACCAAAGAAGAGTTCGACCCAATGCTTTATTTCTGTCTTAGTGAATCCCGATTCGACATTAGAAGTATATTGATTCTTTCCCAATAAACGAAGACTCTTTTCTGTAAATACTGCGTATTTGATTCCATCCATAAATCGACTTTCCCTCCTATGCTCTGAGTTCCAGTATCGATAAGAATTCGAGTTCTTATTGTTCTTATGTTATGGTATGAATATACCATACCAATTCGTTATGTATGGATGATGGATGAGATTCCATAGATAGAGAGCCAGTTCCAATAGACTTATGGAACGTTCCCGTTCGCGTGCATCCAGCAGGAATTGAACCCGCAAATTTACCAATTATGAGTTGGGCGCTTTAACCATTCAGCCATGGATGCTTAACAGGGATCATCGTACATCGTAAATAACCAATTTTCATATAGAAAGACATATCATAGAAAAATGAGAAAATATTCGGAGATGGCAAATATTCGGAGATGACTATGAAAACACCTCTCTGGATCCTCGAATTGAAAGAGAGATTGAGAGGGATCAAGAATCCTAATTCTCGCTATTTGGAATGGATCCAATTCTATTGAGTCTGACCCATAGTGATCATTTCTCTTTAGCAAAGAATGACCTTGGTTATCAAAGGATTGAACAACCGGGATCCATTTACTTATGATACCTAGTTGACATTGCTAACAAGGATCTAATGAATTATGAGTTTAATAGATGCTCTTTAGCAGAAAGACGTATATTCCTTGCTCATTATCAGACAATCACTTATTCCCAAACCTCGTGTGGGGCTAATCGTTTTCATTTACCATCTTATGGAAAACCCTTTTCGTTCCGCTTAGCCCTATCGGATATTTTAGTGATGGGTTCTATAGGAACTGGACGATCCTATTTGGTCAAATACCTAACGAAAAATTCCTATTTTCCTTTCATTAAGGTACGAGGGCTTCTTATTCCACAAGAACGAAAGCACCTTTTCATTCTTTCATATACTAGGGGTTTTTACTTGGAAAAGACAATGTTCCATACTAAAGGATTCGGGTCCATAACCACGAGTTCCAGTGCACTAGATCTTGTAGCACTTAGCAACGAGGCCCTATCCATTAGTATTCCACATAAGAAATCCATTATAGAAACTAATACAATTAGATTAGCTCTTCATAGACAAACTTGGGGTTTGCGAGCCAAGATAAGACCGGCTCGGGATCATGGGACCCTTTTCTATCAGATAGGAGGGGGTCTTGTACAAAATAGACTTCTAAGTAATAACCCCATGGATCCTCTATCTATCTATATAAAGAGGCAATCGTGTCAGGAAGCGGCTTTTTCTTTGGCCAAACGGTACTTCGAACTTGGAACGAGCATGAAGAGATTAACGAGACTTCTTTCTCTTTTGAGTTTTTCTGGCGGACCGGTCGCGCAAGATCTTTGGTCTTCCCCCGGAACCGATGAAAAAGTGAGTCGCTTCTTATGGACTCGCTCAGAATGATTCTTCTCTATCTAATCTATAGTTCATGGCCTATTAGAAGTAGAAGGTGCTCTGGTGCAATCCTTACCGACAGAAAAAGATTGCACTCGGGTTGATAATAATCGAGTGCCATTACTTCGTCGGTCCGAACCAAGGAATCCGTTAGAAATGTTTTGAAATGGATATTGTTCTCTCTTTGATTAGGGATTGCTATATGAAAAGAAGTGGAGTTTTAAAAAGGGAACGGAATGGTCAAACCGGAACTGCTAGAGGAACGAATTTTCAATAGCATAACTTGGGCTCCTAGAATATGGGGCCCTTGGGACAATCTATTTGATTGCAGGGATAGGTACGCTGAATATGACTGGGGATTTTCCTATGGGTATTGGAGCGGGTCCAAGCAGATTAAAGAGGATGAGTT